AATACGCACTTCATATTATATATGATGCTATGCTGCTGCTTTCTCTTCAGTTTCCTATCCCGCTATTTGTGATGGCGGTGCAACTTGTGCTGCTTAAACGAATGCTGGTGATTCAGGATCAACGAATGGCTCTGGATCAAGGCCGGTCGACCGTCTCAAGGCGCAAGGCGCCGGTCCAAGGGAAGAAGTGCAAATAGAGTGGAACGCAGTGGAACACATAGAGGGTGAAACGCAGTGCAACGACCGGATACAGAGGTCGAAGACAAAGACCCAAGGGTCGCTAAAGACATAATCCAAGAGCCTTTATATGCTATATGCCTTCCAGCCGTTATATGCTTCAAAGCCGAAAAAGTTCTCCTGTCTTTCAGTAAGCTCTCTTGTCTCCCGAAGGTCTAAGGATTCAAACCCGTACTCAAAGGTACGAAGTGTTTTTGACTCGTTGAGCTTTATATGCTTCAAGCGCAAGAAGGACGAGGGACTATTCGGCAAGCAAGCAAATCAGGCCTTTCTTGAATAGGCTTCAACCATCCCTAGGTCTGAAAGCTAGTCTGAAAAAGATAAGTCATCCAAGTCTGAATGAAATAGGAATTGGAGAGCCACTGAGTCCTCGTGTAGCAGAAGTTCGTTCTCCCGCCGAAAAAAGAGTCAGAGTCCTGGTTCCCTCTTTTCTTTAAGAGCCGTCGGAGCTTAGCTTAATCCAGCTGGGGACCACTGGAGTTTCATTTCTGGTCTTCAAGACTCATCAACGATCTTAGTGTTGGGGCGAAGGAGAAGCTCGAGAAAGCTGATGAGCTGATCCGTCGGGCTGAAGAGCTACAAAAATTCAATAAAAGAAAGACCGAAACAAAAAGAAATAGACTTTATAGGATGTATATTCGTGCGAGCCGCCGGGCGGATCAGTTAAAAAAAAAAAAATAAAGAATTACGACGTCAAATTATGAAAGAGCTTTTTGGAGAAGACGATCCATGAGATGCTCCTGCGCACCAGCTGAAAGAAGGAGCTTTGGATACCCTATTATTAGAGACAGGGGCAAGCCAAAACCTACTCCTAACAAGCTGCTGGATGCTTCTGATCAATAGGAGTAGGAGGAAAAAAAAGCTTATGATGAGCATCTATTTGAGTCGATCATTTCCAAGATCTAATTCAAGTTTTTTCTTATGTAGTGGAAACGCCTTACAATCTGAAGTTTTACGCTTAAGGGAAGAAATGTTCTTGGTAAATGTAGGACTTGGGACCCCCAGAATTTGTATGCAAGATGAGCTTACAGGAGTTCCAATCAACCGAGCCACCAGGTTTGAGAATAAAGTGGGATCCCTGGGTGTAGTGGCCGGTGAATCACTGATCAAAGAGCAGATTTTGGAGAGATTCTTCATCGATCTAGTGGCCGGTGAATCACTGATCAAAGAGCGAGCAGCCGCCAGGTTTAATGATTTGGTGGGATCCACAGATGTAGTGGCTGGTGAACCGCTTCTTATTTTTCCACGAAGATTCAGACAAAACCGAGCTTGGATGGAACTGAACAAGATTTTTCGAACGAATACAAAGGTAAAAGGCTTTTTTATTAAGAAAGTAAAAGGAGGTTATTCAGTAGCCATCGCAGGGTTCATTACTTTTCTGCCATTACGTCCTCGCATAAGGCAAAGGATATCGAATGATCGATTCACCATTAAGAGCATTAATCCCAAAAGGACGAATATTGTGGTGTTATAACAGCGGCAGATCAAACAAGAACTTGATGAGCGAAATTTGCTGACGAAAAAAAAGAGCACTTTTTTTCAATTCCGAAGCCTAGCGTCTCCTGTAACACTCTATCACCTTAATCCATTCTTTTTTTGAGGGTCTGGCACTTCTTCCTCCGGCCATCTATTTACATAGCAAAAAAAGGCAAAGGCTCTTGCTCTCCTCTATTTAGGACCCCGATTCACGATCAGGACTCTATCAAGTATCTCAAGTGATTAGGCGGGGGCAGGATTCGAACCTGCAATCTTCAGATCATGAGCCTGATGAGTTGACCAATTCCTCTACCCCGCTTCTTCCCCTTATCCTCAAAGATCGTCGTTGGTCCTTCGTTCGTAGTGGTCATTGTTATAAAACACCTCTTTGAGATCACATTCATCATCCGGGCGGGCAGCCTCCGGTCCGGTAGGGGTCTTTCATACGACTTGCATGTGTTAAGCATATAGGCCAATAGCTTTTTAGCGCTTAGCTACTACCTATACTATAAGCTTCTTTCTCCTCTTACTTATATGGAGGAGATAGTAAGCAAGAAAAGGGAATCAAAACCTTTCCCTTCTACGCTACGATCTTTCTTCTCTTATGAAATTGATAGTTACCTTTCAAAGATCGGATTCTGCGCATCCACCGAACACATCTGGATCGATTCCTAACACCGGATTTTCCACATCTATTAGCTTATTGCCAGAAGAAAACTTATTGATAGCACAGGAAAGAGACGATTCTCTGCATCTAGATTGATTGCACGGGATTTCTAGTATGTATCTAGATATTCTTGTTTTTTTGTTTTTAACCTAAGGATACAAGAAGACTTGAAGCCTGAAAAGAAGAAGCTTGCTCTTCCGACCCATCAAAAAAGATCATATCCTATATTACTGACTTTTCCCCGAGCCTGACTGGAGCTCTAATCAGTCTTTTTAAGGAAGGTTGGGGCAGGTAATTGAATGAACTAGCCAGTATTAGGATTATAGATAAGATCTATTGCAGGGTAAGTATTCTGTATCAATAGAACCAGGGAAATGGTAGAGAGAACATAATGATAGTGAAAATATGAATGTAGAGAAATTATAATAATAAAAAGAGTGAGGAAGGAGAGTGGGATGCTTAACATAAGAAATTAACCAATAGTCAGCCACATCCCTTAGCGAACGCTGTCGTCAACGCTATTGCTAAAACGAGAGTTCCTACAAAGAATCCCAAACCGCGGATGTTAATCTTACTAGAGGCCGAATCCAACTCGTTTTGAACCCTTGTTCCATCTCCCGTTACCTCGGAAACTGCCTCGGCGACTAGCTTTTTGGCAACTGAATGTAACTCCTTAGAACTTTCTATAGTCTTGAAATAAGTCTCAACTGTTTCTTTCATAGCCAATAAGCCAGAATCAGGAAGTGCTGCTACTTGTTCAGAAAACATGCCCTAATAAAGAGTGCATCCGATACATAGACAGAGTAGAAGAGCGGGTAGGATATCTGGTAAATAGGACAACATTGGAGACGGTGCCGGAATGTTTTGAATGTTAGGAAGGAAGCCCACCTTAGTGGAAAACTTCAATTCCTTCATCTTTAGGGGTCCATTCCCTGATTTAGTCCTTGCCAGTATCTTGTCCAGATTCCTTAGACCCCTTTCTGGCGATCGCAACAATTGACGCTTTTGTTCAGCCTCAATAACATGGTATATGCTTTCAGTTCCCAACAAGGGGTTTACCGCTTTCACAGGCTTGATTTTCGAACCACTCCAGAGAAAAGGCGTTTTTAACTTAAGTTGTCTATATGCTTCTTAGATACTGTAGGCAGTTTAGTCTTCGCCTTTATTGGTTCAGCTATTCTGGTTGGCGGAGTTCTATTCTGGCCATCAGACGTTGACTGAAAGCGAGGTTCATGTCTAGAAGCAAGTAACTGAGCCAATTTGGATACTTTCGCGATAAGAGATATAATTTTATAATTTTTCTATTAGTTGTTAAAGAGCAATTCCCAAATTCCTCTTTAAGGATTGGCTGCTCTTAGCGCAATATCCGCTGTTCGTCAGGCAGCTCGAGAATCAGCCAACTCTGATGACTTTCCTGGCTTGGCTTTATTTCTGTCTTGACTCTATCTGTCTCTGTCTCTCTCTCGACTAGTAGGTCAATCAATATCTGTTATTCCGCTTCGATCTCTGGTCTGTAGCCAATTCCCTTTCCTGTCTGTCTCGACTCTATGCCTTCACTGCTGTCTTGGTGAAAACTGTGGTAGTGGGATCGGTTCTTTGCTTGCATCCTTCGAAGACATCACCGATATTATCATATTTAAAGAAAAGATGGCGAAATCTTTAATGAAAAAGGACCAACGATTTATTGCGACCTGCCCAGAATGCCAATACATACTAAGACCTTGTTCACACAGCAAAGAAAGGCCGGGTGGAGTCAGCTGGCTGCTTCTTGGCCACGCCCCCTGCACGAGATACTTGATCTAAATTCTTAAATGGGAAATTGCATATCATTCGCCGATATACGTATAGGAACATGGGTACATGATATTGAATGTCATCCAGGTGGCTCGAGCCGCAGGAATTTTTGCTAAAATAATGAAGGAACCAGCACTCCCTACACTTTTTCTTAGGCTTGTGCGGCTATCATCGTATTATAAGACAAACTGGGTTGCATTGGTAGCTATGCTTAGCAGTGACATAATTTTTCGTTTTTCAACTAAATCTCATCCCAAACAGTTGTGGCGGAACACGCCACTAAATTTCAAACGCCAAATATGGCGTACTTCAGTCCCACTCACCATAAAAGAGTGAGAAAAAGTGGGCAGAGCAAAGATCGAAAAAAAATAGAAAATGAAGGATTTTTTCGCGTGGTTATTTCGTAGGCCGACGAACAGGCAAATTGAGCCTGTCGATACAGCCCGTTTGAATTATTTAGATGGATTTGAAAGGCTCAAACCGGATCCAGGCGATAGCCATGAGCTCTTGCTTAACAAGGCTTCTCGGTTGATCGATAATTACTTTATATTACATAACTTATCCGTTCCGCCATCACACAACAGTTTGGACGTAGCTCGCCACCTGGAGAGCTTAAATACGGCAACTCCAGCGGGCCTGGGTGCTGACCCCGCACTCAATCTTCTTTTAGAATTACAGAATCCTGCCAGTGAGCTTTACATAGAAGCAACCAGACTCCTGTCCTGCTGTCATGGTTCTAAGGCTCTCTGGTTGGATGGTTGCACGTGCTAAAAATACGGGATATTACGACTCTTCCTTTTTCTGAGAAGAAGGAATGAATTACATCGGAGAAGATCAAAAATATTAGAATTTCTTATGTTAGAAGGTGCTAAATTAATCGGTGCAGGAGCTGCTACAATTGCTTTAGCAGGAGCTGCTGTCGGAATTGGAAACGTATTCAGTTCTTTGATTCATTCTGTAGCTCGAAATCCATCATTGGCTAAACAATTATTTGGATATGCTCTTTTGGGATTCGCTTTAACCGAAGCTATTGCCCTGTTTGCTTTAATGATGTCCTTCTTGATTCTTTTTGTTTTCTAATTGGACTCGTTTTTTTCTATTCTATAAATATTAAGGTGTAGTCTCTCTTCTAAAGAAGAAAAGGAAGAAGGCGAGGCCACCCCTAATCTAATGGGGTGGGAAGAGGAGTGGGAAAGTGGGCCTCTTCAGCTTTAGGAAAGCATAAAAGAATGGGTAAGAGGACTTCTTTCGCTTTTTTATTTTCTTGTTTTTGCAGCGAAGGTGAAGATACTCAGGTAGATTTTTCATGGTCCGTCGGTGTGCTCATTTCGAATTGTATTTATCTTTGACCGCGCTCAGAGAATTTCCTTGTTCGGTCGTTCAGAGATGGTTTCAGAGATGTTAGAGGTTGCCGCTTCTTAGTTCATCTCTCGGTAAAACAAGGCACCTATGCGGTGGGTTCGACTCCCACAGGAGCACACATTGCAAATCTAATTGGTACTTTCCTTTTATTGATTCTTGCTGTCAATTTCGGATTCTTTAGCGATGTAAAGCCATCAGGCAGTAGACCGGCAAGGGAACGGCTGTCTCGGTATTCGTTCTTGAATCAGTGACTGAGAGTAAGGGCTAGTGATCAATAAAAAATAAAACTAGTGTGGCATCTTGCTTTTCGTAGTAAGCAACTCTCTTTATTTTATAAAGCTCTTTCTTTATCGAAGTAAAGAGTAGTTCCTCTTGTTGAAGTCGTCGTTCCTCTCCTTTTAGGCGAGCTACTTCGTTCCTCTTGTTCCTATTCTCCGATTCGGAATCAGATCTGATCCCTAACTCCGGAATAAGTCTTTCGGGCTATGTAGAGCGTTAGAATGCGTCTGCTGGTCCTCGTGTGGGTGATTGATTTCCCCATCTGATTCGTTAAACGTTGGTTTCTCAGTAAGAAGATCGATGTCTGCTGGGATCTAGTCCATGAAAGAAAGACCTTTTTCGCTATTGAACCAATATGATCGTATGGATTCTTTCAAGAAAGAATCGCAAACAAAGAGTCAATTGCTTATTAGGTAGCAAACAGGAAAAGCAAACAAAAGGGGGCGCCTTCAAGGCTTGCTTTTCGTTGATCTCTTACTGGTTCACCATCACTCGAACCTGGAACCGAAGGACTTGCCTTTTCGTTGAGCTAGGCCCGTAAACTCTTTTAGGAGTTCCAAAGACGACATAGATGACTGAGGGCCCTTCTAGATGGAGCCAGGTTAGGTCAATTCGATCGCTTAAGCCCTTACTGCGATAGAGTAGGCCGCTTTAGTTGGCAAGGTTATATGGTCTAGAATTCTGCCACCTGTGAAAGAAAGGTTGCGAAAGATGTTAAGAATGGCATTCCCCCCGATTGAGGAGAAAGAGCCAGCTGTAGTCCCACTAATGTAATAAGGGCCAAGTCTTCGAGAGTCATCCTTATTGCTAGGGTTTCCACTCCTTTTCATGGTCGAGCTTCTTTTATTTCCTCAGATAAGGGATCTCGCTAACCTCCCTTCTGTGAAACTCACTTTTAAGGAAGCAGATGAGCTCTCACCCGTGCAAGCATCAGAACATGCATTCTCGCGATCTACAGAGTCCTTATGGCTTGCTCTTGAAAAAGAATAATCAAATCAAGCAACCTTCTTGTTACAGAACAGACATTCCATTCTTTGCTTCCCCAGCACTGACTGACCTCTCTGGTCGGATGTTACAGTCGGCTCTACTTCTTAGTCAACTAGTAGTCTTTAAGTCGGAAATCGCTTTCACATCTCATATGACATCTGTACCAACAGACTTCTTCGGACACCAGTAAGGTAAGTAGCTACTCCAGCTGATCTAACTCCAGATGATCCAGCTTATTTTAAGGATAGGTTAGCCCCTTCTCCTTCAGGGGATGCAGCAAGACTACGTTCTCATCGGAGTTCCACTTCTTCCTCAATCCACTCTAAGAAAAAGGCAAGTACAGCTACTCTACTTTAGAGTCGATCCAGCTTTCGCTTTCGCTTCCTTACTTCCCTCGGGAATCAAGTAGGGTATGTAGTCCTAAAACAATTCTCATTAGTCTTTCTTGTGATCTTTTCTTCCTCTATCTGGGTGCATCACATCGCTATTTCAGAATCCTGACTTTAAAGGGGCTATTCATCAGCCAAAGAGGGCGAAGATGCCTATTTACCCAATTTTATACTAGCGCAAGAAGAAAAATCCACCTTTAGGTGTAGGAAGATTCTTACTCGACTGACCTCACTTTCCAATTTTAGCCTTCGTTGAGATACTCCCAACCTCCACCAGCAAGCAGCACCGGAGTGAATCGTAACGTTTCG